CAAGGACAAATGATTGATTTACCTATTCAAAGCGAAGGACTCTCTTTAACAGAATAGATCATTTCTTGCTACGGAGCCCGCAAAAGAGTTGTGGATACTGCTGTACGAACATCAGATGCTGGGTATCTCACGCGCAGGCTGGTCGAAGTAGTTCAACATATTGTTGTACGTAGAACAGATTGTGGCACCATTCGAGGTATTTCTTTAAGTCCGCGAAACGGTATGATGTGATGCCGGAAAGATTTTTTTATCCAACCATTAATTGGTTGTGTATTAGCAGACGATATATGGGTTTGCGGTGCATTGCCCCCCGAAAAAAAGATATCGGGGTTGGACTTGTCAATCGATTCATAACCTTTCGAACCCAACCAATATCCATTCGAACTCCTTTTACTTGTAGGAGTACGTCTTGGATCTGTCCATTATGTTATGGCCGGAATCCTACTCACGGCGACCTGGTCGAATTTGGAGAAGCTGAAACGACAGCGCCTAGGGAATCATTCACTCATTTGTTGTCCTCGGTCTTGGGTTTTCCTAATTAACCCCCCAAGCCATGCACATGCAGCCCCTATGAAACTGGCTACCAGCAAACCCACTGAGACACCTAAAATTACGACAAGTGTGGATCAAAGGCATAACCATGCAGACTCTGCGACGTCACCCGATGCCACTACAACTCTTTTGTTGATCCATTGTCCTCCCCTTCTTCCATTCCCTTGGATGTGCCCTCAATACATAGTGTTGGCACGAGAGATAAACCACCATAAAAACTCCCATACAAAGGACGACATAGGGGGCTTACCCCGGTAAAGCGCTCCATTTCTAAGGTTGTGAAATCCTCTAAGGGAAGAACTGTCAAGACCCGTGCCTTGTCCCAACTGGAATCTTTGAGTCTGGATGAGGAAGGTGTGTTTTATGACTTTGTAGCTAATGAAGGAGAAGGGGGAGATGACTCAACCCTCTGAAGCTTGCCTCTCTGTAAGCTCAGGTTCTTTCTTTCTCTTGTTTTCTATTTTTTCTATTAGAGTATGGAATTGCCAAAGGGCAAAACACAAACTCTTTCGATGTGTAGTCCGGGATCTTGTTAGAGACCGTAAGCCCGATATTCTGGTCATTATAGAACCGCGCATCAGTGGCCGCCAAGGTGATACAGTCTCTAGGATTAACCGATGCAGAGGTAGAGTCAGTTCCTTTTTTGGAGTTCAACTCCGAGCCGGTAAGCAAGACAAAGCAAGTCAACGTGGGGTCAAACTCTCGATGGCCATAGGCCTGAATGGTTGGAGTGTGCAGGATCACTCCTGAGACTTTATTCCATCATCTAAGGAATCCGGGGGATAAGGGTTCTAGTTCAATAAAGGTGCTTTTCATTATATCGAATAATAAGTTAGGCCCGTAGTGCTCCGGGATTCTTACTTCCTTACTGGTGCTTAGAAGCCCCCCTAACTGGAGATGAACATTCATATTCTGGATTCCCTCCTGGCTTAGCTTATATATGAGAAAGACCTGCGGGTGAGCGACTACCTGTGATAGACGAATTCGCTCCTACTTCTTAACCGACCGAAGCGGAGTTTTGAACCCATGTCGAAACCAGGGAGGTTGAAGACAAACTTTATACATTCGCTAAAAAACAAAGAAATTTTAAAAGATTGGGTTGTGGAGGATGATTCGAAGTTATCCATGCTGTAAAACGTAAGCGCAAGCTTAACTCGATCATGACCTTTACTTATTGGATTCGACCCACCCGAATATCTCCTTCCCTTTCATATGGATTTTCCCTCGAGCTCTTTTTATTTTAATAGAATTACTGGGCCTAAAAGACTGCTGATTTGCTCCATTCCAGGTTGCTTGCTTAATTACTGGGCGGGCCTAGCCCTCTTTCTTTGGAAAAAGTGAGACGAATTGCTCGTTGACGGCTTAGATTACCACGGCATCCTACCTTGCTCTTGTCTTTTTTGCTACCGCTCTGAAAGCTTGAACTAACTCCGAGATTCGACTTCCTTGCCCAGTCAATCTCTTTTTTGAGGCGTGTAGCTACCTTACCCTTACAGCCATCGGCATATCTGCTTCTGCTTTTTCACACCACAACTCTAACGTCCGGTCCTGAGTCCTCTTTTCTTCTCCAGTAGCTACTGTCTTTGGGTAGTAGAGTCCTCGTCTGCTTATTCGCTAGCCTCTCTTGCTTTGCGTTGTAGGGGTGGTTTAGTTCATTCAAAAAGAAAGAGACTCCTTTTTAGGTGAATTTTAGGTAGTTCCTGTGGTTGCCGGTGTAGAACCATAGGCGGATGGTGTTAGTGAGGTGGAATGCTTTGAAGTCATCGATGTCTTCGTGTTGGAAGCGAGGGACTGCTTTTGTGCTTGTATCACCATGGGCCTACCCATTAGCGCTATCCAAGTAACAGTCAAAGTGGAAATTGTACGAGTATGCCTATATCTCTGTCTAGGAGTCGAAGCAGTCGATTACTTATGTCTCTTTGAATCGTATCATCCACGGCGAGTGCTCTCGTATAATAAATAAGGGGACGGCTGCCCTGCATTTAGAAGCGTTCTTTTCATTCAACTATTATTATCATAAGAGAAGAAAGAAGAGTCTCTTTCGTTGTAGCCATAGAAGACTCGACCCAAGCAATTCTTATGCCCAAAGACTCCCATGCCTTTCTTGGTCGGACCAACCCAACCGGCGATTTCGGACAAGTCTTTCTTCATTTTTGAGCAAGAAGCGGAACTACAAGAAAGCTTTCTTTCTCTTTATGGATAACCAATTCATTTTCAAATATAGTTGGGAGACTTTACCCAAGAAATGGGTAAAAAAAATAGAAAAATCAGAACATGGGAATAGATCTGATACCAATACGGACTACCCATTTCAATTGTTGTGCTTTCTTAAATTGCATACCTATACAAGGTTTCAAGTTTTGATCGATATTTGCGGAGTTGATTATCCTTCTCGAAAACGAAGATTTGAAGTGGTCTATAATTTACTGAGTACTCGGTATAATTCGCGCATTCGCGTACAAACCAGTGCAGACGAAGTAACACGAATATCTCCGGTAGTCAGTCTATTTCCATCAGCCGGCCGGTGGGAGCGAGAAGTTTGGGATATGTTTGGTGTTTCTTCCATCAATCATCCGGATCTACGCCGTATATTAACAGATTATGGGTTCGAGGGTCATCCATTACGAAAAGACTTTCCTCTGAGTGGATATGTAGAAGTACGCTATGATGATCCAGAGAAACGTGTGGTTTCCGAGCCCATTGAGATGACCCAAGAATTTCGCTATTTCGATTTTGCTAGTCCTTGGGAACAACGTAACGGTAACGAAGGATAATTCGGAATCAGAATAAGTCCAGTCCAGGGGACAAATCAATAGGAAATGCTATTTGCTTCGTAAGAAGACTTCTATGAAATGAACGAGTTTCACGGGAATTGTCTTGATCGTCGGATATCATAAAAAAAAAAAAAGAAGAAGTGTTATCGAACGATTTCCTGCGATTCTTCCCAACCCAATATGGAATGAGAAAGGAATCAAGCTACAAGTCTCGATCTATAAAAACTTCTTTTTTTTTCTTTCGGTTTGGGTTCATTGATAGCAGAATAGCCTTACTCTCTCTATAGGGGCGCTAGCGCTTTACTAATAGAAAAAAAAGGGGCCTGAAAAACGTAATAGGCTGCTACTCTAGGCTCGCTTCGCTTTTCAAGCCCCGTCCCCTTACTCTATCAAGTAAACTACCTTTTTGAAAAACTAAAGGGCTAACGAGCAATAAAAGGCCCCACACCTATACAAGGTGTGACGCTTCTTATTGAGAACTCAAATTTCGCGCTAGGCGCTCACATTTCTTTTTTGGCTCCCCCTTTTGCTCATAAGTAAGTAAGCGTTGATAGGAGCAGCGGGAGTCTTTTTATTTATATAAAGAAAGAAAAAAACGATCTGGAAAACAGGGAAAGAGTTCTCTACAATGACACTGTAGACTAATTGAAAAGGATGTCACGGGTTCCAATCCTGGCATCCCTACCTATTCTTTTCCCCTGGGCAGTAAGGGGGGATCCATTGAGATCGATTCAATTGGGACATAGATAATCTGTTATTTTTATGATACTATATATGATAGTATATGTATGCAGGGTGTAGTATTGGGTTACAAAAAGAATCCTTTTCTTTATAGTCTTATCTATTGTGATAAGAAAAGCGCTCTTAGTTCAGTTCGGTAGAATGTGGGTCTCCAAAACCCAATGTCGTAGGTTCAAATCCTACAGAGCGTGATTCCCTTCTTGTTAGGTCGAATTAGACTGAAATAAATTCACAAACTTGAACAGTAATCAAAAATTTTTTTTCTAATCCACAGGAGGTCAATCAAAAAAAGATTGATTAATTAATCAAAGGTCCAACTGATCACCACGTTTGTATTGTAAATATGCAGTTACGAATAATCCAGCCAAAGTAATTGGAATTAGACCTAAGATGATTCCAAATAGAAAAACTTCAATCATTTCAATTCGTTTGAAAAAAAAAAAGATATCTCATAAATCTGGTAGGCTGAAGCAATGGAATAGGGATTTCGCTAATTCAATATAGATTTTTGAATGAAATTACACGTATGTAGTCGCTTATGCGAAGGTTAAGGGTTGTAATAGCTAAAGCTATGCTTTTGGATAGAGTTTTCTTTTTTTTTTAAGAGCTTAACGAGTACTTCAATCGATAAACTCCTTGCTGCATTGATGCTCGAGAAAGCAAGAGCGGGATGAGTGCCAACTACAACTACTAATGCTAATGGAAGCTCCTTTCCTGACAACGTTATGGCATTCAGGGGTTTCATCAGCAATGGTGAGAGTGGCCTATACTAGTTGCGAGATAAAAGTGATTCTTCCAAACAGCGGTAATCCCGCATCTGAACCTATTCTTCTAGCATACAGCTAATACAGTAAGAAAGGCACTAAGACACTAATGCAATAAGACTAAAGCCAAAAAGCGCGTCTAATAGCTCTCTCTTGAAAGCGCTTCGAT